GTATTTCATATCTTCGATAGTTCCTTACATAGATAGTACCTCTCTTTTCTCCCTTTCAAAAATGAAAACAAAAGAAAATTCAAATGATTGAAGTTTTTTTATTTGGAATCGTCTTAGGTCTAATTCCTATTACTTTGGCTGGATTATTCGTAACTGCTTATTTACAATACAGACGTGGTGATCAGTTGGACTTTTGATTAATTAACATCTCGTTTTTTTTACTGACCTCCTTCTTGCTTTCATATGCGGGAGGTCTAATTCACATTGCTGCTCAAGAATTTGCGAACAGTTTAATTTTGACACAATCTAATAAACAAGAGTGAAATCACGCTCTGTAGGATTTGAACCTACGACATTGGGTTTTGGAGACCCACGTTCTACCGAACTGAACTAAGAGCGTTTTTCGTGTTTTTTTCTAAAAAACGAAAAGGCTAGAAAGAGGACATTCTTTAATCCGAATCAATTTTGTACGTATATACTATATCATAGTATATCATAAATTTCAGAATTATATGTATGTCCAATTTTATAAAAAAAATAGATCAAAATAGATACCTCGTTACTGCTCTTCTGAGCAGTAATAGGTAGGGATGACAGGATTTGAACCCGTGACATTTTGTACCCAAAACAAACGCGCTACCAAGCTGCGCTACATCCCTTTCAATTGGTTTACAGTGTCATTGTAGAGAATTCCTGTCTTGTTTTCCACATCCTTCTTCTTTTTTATTGGTATATCAAATTCATTTCTTCTTTTTTTCTCATATCAGATAACAAAGATATAATTAAAAAATTGACTTTTTTTTTTTACGATAATTCTCTCAATTTCAATTTTACATAAATAGGCGTTTCCGTTTTCAAATGGAATCTATAAGATCGTTCTAGTAGACAATATTTCAATTCTAATTTTGAAAGTGGGGGGCGGAAGTTACGTATACAAATACAAGAACTTCTTAACTACATGTACATCTGTAGTTATATATATTACTATATATAATGTAATACAATAAAGAAGAAAGAAGGAGGATTTCAAATGCGAGATCTAAAAACATATCTTTCCGTAGCACCGGTACTAAGTACTCTATGGTTCGGTTCATTAGCAGGTTTATTAATAGAGATTAATCGTTTATTTCCAGATGCATTAACATTTCCTTTTTTTTCATTCTAGTTATTAACATCAGAAAGGGGTGAAAAATTTAGAGAGACAATCAACGATCGGGGAATAATCCCCCCCCCCTTTTCTAATTCATTCTAAAAAAATAATTAGAAAAAGGGGGGGCAAAAGGTCATAAAAATAAGGGTTCAGGATCCAATTAAATTAGTAATAGAACGAAAAAAAAGTGGTGCTAGGGAAAGAGTATCTTATGAAATACTTAAAAAAAAAATACTGTACAAAGATTTTAAATATAGTTTTCACAAAATCATTGTATTGCTTATTATTTTATTTTTATTTAATTACTAATTAATATTCATTGCAACGAAATATTTCAGAATTTTTTTAGTTAACTGCTTCTATTTTTTTGGTTCTTTCTGGATCCTAAAATTAAAATAGAAGATTGAGGTGAATCATAAATCCAAAGGAGGTTTCATGGCCAAGGGTAAAGATGTTCGAGTAACAATTATTTTGGAATGTACCAGTTGTGTTCGAAATGATATTAAGAAAGAATCAGCGGGAATTTCCAGATATATTACTCAAAAGAATCGGCATAACACCCCTAGTCGATTGGAATTGAGAAAATTCTGTCCCTATTGTTATAAACATACAATTCACGGGGAAATCAAGAAATAGATCAAATTGAGTGCTTGTATGTCAACTTTTATTTTAAGAACAAGAATAATGCTAGTATCTATATATTATTACATATATATAAATATAAACAAATAAATGAATAGAAAGAAATCTAATCCTATATTCTTAATTCTATATAGAAACTCTATCCTATATAGAAATAGAAATCGTTTTTATTTTGATCCGATCAAAATAGGATTTTAGAGATAAGGAATAAAAAAATTATGAATAAATCTAAGCGACTTTTTACTAAATCCAAGCGATCTTTTCGTAGGCGTTTGCCCCCGATCCAATCGGGGGATCGAATTGATTATAGAAACATGAGTTTAATTAGTCGATTTATTAGTGAACAAGGAAAAATATTATCTAGACGGGTGAATAGAGTGACTTTAAAACAACAACGATTAATCACTATTGCTATAAAACAAGCTCGTATTTTATCTTTGTTACCTTTTCTTAATAATCAGAAACAATTTGAAAGAAGTGAGTCGACCCCTAGAATTACTAGCCTTAGAACCAGAAAAAAATAGACTTATTCTTCAATTGAATAACAATTTCAATCTGAAGGAATTAAAAAAGAGATTAATATTTTGTTCGAAAAATCCAATCAAGAATCAAAATTTGATTGTTACGTCTGTGTCTGTCATAAAAAAAAAAAAAGAAAAGAATCGTCGAAAAGAAAAAGAATAACTCTTTTTTTAGCGACTATATACGCTCGTTTTGTTTTGACGACTTTTTTTTATAATACTAATTTCTACTCTACCTTCCCAGAGCTCATTCTCCTTAGAACTCTATTTCAAATATTTTCGTGGATTTCTTCCAATCCCCTTATTTTTTTATGTCATTCGAAATTGTATAAAGACAACTCCTATTTAATAGAGCTATTTGTGCAAGTATTTTCCGATTAAGAAGTAATTGCTTCTTGTACAGATTGTGTATGAATTGGTTATAACTATAGAATACCCCCATTTCGTGAATTACGGCATTTATTCGAGTGATCCATAAACGGCGAAAATCTCTTTTTCTTTTACCCCTATCCCGATGAGCCGAAACTAAAGCTCTTATTCTCTGTTGAGTCATAGTTCGTGTAAGTCGTGAATGAGCCCCTCGAAAGCTTGATGCAAATAAACGAAGTTTTGTTCTACGCCTCCGAGCTATATATCCACGTTTAATTCTAGTCATTGAATAAATCAAACTTTGATGAATAACTAATTCTTTTTTTAGTTATTCTTTTACCCTTTACTAGTCTATTAATAACCAAACGAATTATTCCAATGTATAAAAAAAAATTCCAATGGCTTTTGCTACTCTAACCTTCCCCACCACTATTTTTTGCTAGGTATTTTCCTTTGCTTTGAAAGGATAAATTGCCTTGATACTTAATATAAAAAAATAGAATAACTACAAAAAGTAGTAAATAGAATTGGATAAATAGTGGGTTCCATCGTTTCTATGGTTACTTCTAAAACGGTGAGGTCCTCTCTATACACCGGAGCTCCTTCTTTTAATTAATCAATACTATTGGTAACTTGTACAATTCACATTCTTTGGCTCTACCCCATTAATATTCCAGTAATTAGGTCTTTCACAATGAGATCCACTTTATACAGTAACGGTATTTCATTTTTTAAATTGATTTGGTCATTTACCCTGTTAGTCCGTTCTTTTCTTTCAAGAGTGGAATCTTTTTTCTAAAAAATGGAATTTCCCCCGCTTAATGGATAATCATTTGTTATCATTGGGGGTTTTCTAAAAAATGGAGTTGATTGGATTTGCACCAATGTAAACCATAAGTTTCAGACACAATAGAATATATGAACGATCTATAGTTTTTAAATAATGAATGGAGTTCCTCCATTCTATTTTATTCACAAGTACGGATCCTTGATCTTTCAAAAAGAATTTCCTTTTTGTGTCTCAGTCTATGATCTAAACGAGTCGCACATACACCCGAGTACATGTTCCTCGTCGCTGAGGGCATCCCCGAAGCGCTGGGGATTTCGTGACATTTCGGATTGGCTGTCTTGTATTTCTAATAAGTTGTTTAATGGTTGGCATACGGAATCATATAAATAATGGGCTGGTTTAGATTAGTTCTAACCGGCTAATTCTGAATTACTTCTCTTCAATATTTTTTTTATATTGAAGAGAATATGAAACTAAACCTTTAATTGAAAAAGATATAAAATTAGAAATTGTAGATTTGCATGAAATCGCTCCTATTTTTTATTGAACCGCTACAAGATCAACAATTCCATAAGCTTGGGCTTCTGTTGCTGACATAAAAACATCCCTTTCCATGTCTTCGGATACAACCCATATAGGTTTGCCCGTTCTTTGTACATAAACCCTTGTGATGGTTTCGCGAAGTTTTAGTAGTTCTTCCGCTTCCAAGATAAATTCTCCCGTTTGTGCCTCATAAAACGAACTGGCGGGTTGATGGATCATTACCCTGATGATATAATAGAAAAGGTTCTTCTATTTCGCAGAATGAGGCGGGATAACCAAAACCAAAAAAACAGAGAAATTGAATAACCGTACAGGCTTTTTTTGTGCATTGCATACGGCTCCACAATGGAATTGATTTTTTTAACCTTTCCTTTTGGCGAAAGAAAACAAAATATAGGTTGTATTATACGCAGATCCAGAAATCATCCAATTACCATCCTTCTTTTTTTGTAGGAGTTAAAAAAATACTATGATGGTTCCGTTGCTTTATATATCATTTTTTTGATTCGTCTATGATTCAGCAATCCCAAAGTGTCTTTTTTTTTATAAATTTTGTAAATAAGCTTCCGGTGTGAAAACAAAGTTTGTGACGCTGAAATGTCCCCGAATAGGTAAGATATCATTTGAAATACCCCTTCCTTATCTCATACTACTCTTTCAATATATAATCTAATTTTTTTAATCTAAAAAATTTCATATCGAATTCGAAGTGCCATGCTATTATTACTTAACTAATTCATATTTTCGATGGCGAAGGCATAGTATTTTTTCTCGAAAATAAAAAAACTCATTGGCGCCAAGCGTGAGGGAATGCTATACGTTTGGTAATTGCTCCTCCGACCAGGATAAAGGATGCTATTGAAGCGGCCAATCCCATGCATATTGTCTGTACATCGGGTCGCACAAATTGCATAGTATCATAAATAGCCATTCCAGATATTACCCATCCACCAGGAGAGTTTATAAACAAATAAAGATCTTTGGTATCCTTTTCTATACTGAGATATATCATAAGACTAATAAGTTGATTCGAGATTTCGGTATCAACCTCCTGGCCTAAAAAAAATAATCTTTCTCGATAAAGTCGGTTGATTAGGATAAAATTTTATTCCTTAGGAGCCGTACAGGCACCTTTTGATGCATACGGTTCCACAAAAATTGTGAAAAAATCAATGTGTCGATTCCAACCTCCCCTTTTTTCATAGAAGGTTTTTCTTTCTAACTTATAACGGAAGGGCTTGCTCCCAAAAGTAAAAGCAAAATTCAGTTTTGGCGCCTTTTATTAGATATTATAATCCTATAATAAAACGATTGATTAAGCCTGTCAGACTTACTTGATTCATTGATATTTTTTTTTCATCGAGATTCAGTTGAAATGGCGATGATTTTTTCTTGTTCCTGAACGGGCTTCTTCCTTTTTTTATTCCATTTTTTAGGTTTATGCTCTACCCCGAGTAAAAGGAAAAATTTGCCCGATTTTGATTTGCACATATAGGACAAATGAACCAAATACCGCGTCTTTTTTTACTACTCCGTCTTTTTTTTCAATTCATTTCTTTCACATGTCTTCTGTCAAATAGTCAACAAATTTTGAATTATATTATTTGATTTGAGCAACAGTTTTAGATCACCCTGTTTCAATTTTTTTTTATAGAATTTTTTATCATAATTTTGCATATCATATAAGTAGTAATTATAAAAATATTATATATTAATTATCAATTGGGTTTTTGCTAAACGGAGCCTGGATACTTCATTTTATTAATCCGATCACGTAAACCATAAAAAAATTTTGATAATCTAATATCAATCTAAATACTCCCTGCATTTAATTCCACTTTATTTTTTGCGTTTCGCGTTACAAATTTTTGATAATTCAATCAATCTTTTTGAGCGAAACAGAGGATATCTCGATCGAGGGAGAAAATGGGGAAATCCCATATAGCCCAATATATCTGACAAGTCGCACTATATGTCAACCCAAGATGTATCTCCTTCTCCAGGACTTCGAAAAGGTACTTTTGGAACGCCAATAGGCATGAAATGAAAAAAAAAGAGAATGAAGTTCTCTATTTCACTTTGATGTGGAAACGTAAGATTGGGGTTTCAATTTTTAATACTATTATCCTTTTTTGCTACTTTATTAATCATATTTAAATTAATGATATTTAATACATAAGTTGAATAAGCTAAAATAAAATATAAAATAAAAGTAAAGTAAGAGAGAATGAATAAAAATAAAGGAAATTTTTTACGAACGGGCTTCTGAATGATCAACAACAATAGCTATCTTGGTTCATATAAAATAGGATTAACCCCCATTGCGTATTGGTACTTATCGGATATAGAATAGATCCGCTTCCCTTTTTTCCTATGAATCGAATTGTTCCATTATTACTAACAGAATAGAACAAATATTAATCCTTTCTCCGAAAAAATTACCTGGGGGGGTACGTAGCATAGTTTTTTCCAATGCAATAAAGTTACATAGTGTCTATTTTTCGTTGATAAAGGGGTATTTCCATGGGTTTGCCTTGGTATCGTGTTCATACTGTTGTATTGAATGATCCCGGTCGTTTACTTTCTGTTCATATAATGCATACTGCTCTAGTTGCTGGTTGGGCCGGTTCGATGGCTCTATATGAATTAGCAGTTTTTGATCCCTCCGACCCCGTTCTTGATCCAATGTGGAGACAAGGTATGTTCGTTATACCTTTCATGACTCGTTTAGGAATAACCAATTCGTGGGGCGGTTGGAATATTACAGGAGGGACTATAACGAATCCGGGTCTTTGGAGTTACGAAGGGGTAGCCGGAGCACATATCGTGTTTTCCGGCTTGTGCTTCTTGGCAGCTATTTGGCATTGGGTATATTGGGATCTAGAAATTTTTTGTGATGAACGTACAGGAAAACCTTCTTTGGATTTGCCCAAGATTTTTGGAATTCATTTATTTCTTTCAGGAGTGGCTTGCTTTGGTTTTGGCGCATTTCATGTAACAGGATTATATGGTCCTGGAATATGGGTATCCGACCCTTATGGACTAACCGGAAAGGTCCAACCCGTAAACCCGGCGTGGGGCGTGGAGGGTTTTGACCCTTTTGTTCCGGGAGGAATAGCCTCTCATCATATTGCAGCAGGGACGTTGGGGATATTAGCGGGCCTATTCCATCTTAGTGTTCGTCCGCCTCAACGTCTATACAAAGGATTACGTATGGGCAATATTGAAACCGTCCTTTCCAGTAGTATTGCTGCTGTCTTTTTTGCAGCTTTTGTTGTTGCTGGAACTATGTGGTATGGTTCTGCAACTACTCCCATCGAATTATTTGGTCCTACTCGTTATCAATGGGATCAGGGATACTTTCAACAAGAAATATATCGAAGAGTTAGTGCTGGACTGGCTGAAAATCAAAGTTTATCAGAAGCTTGGTCTAAAATTCCTGAAAAATTAGCTTTTTATGATTATATTGGTAATAATCCAGCAAAAGGGGGGTTATTCCGAGCGGGTTCAATGGACAATGGGGATGGAATAGCTGTTGGATGGTTAGGACACCCCGTCTTTAGAAATAAAGAAGGGCGTGAACTTTTTGTACGCCGTATGCCTACTTTTTTTGAAACATTTCCAGTTGTTTTGGTAGACGGAGACGGAATTGTTAGAGCCGACGTCCCGTTTAGAAGGGCAGAATCAAAATATAGTGTCGAACAAGTAGGTGTAACTGTTGAGTTTTATGGTGGTGAACTCAATGGAGTGAGTTATAGTGATCCCGCAACTGTGAAAAAATATGCTAGACGGGCTCAATTGGGTGAGATTTTTGAATTAGATCGTGCGACTTTGAAATCCGATGGTGTTTTTCGTAGCAGTCCAAGAGGTTGGTTTACGTTTGGACATGCTTCGTTTGCTCTACTTTTCTTCTTTGGACACATTTGGCATGGTTCTAGAACCCTCTTCAGAGATGTTTTTGCTGGTATTGATCCAGATTTGGATGCTCAAGTGGAATTTGGGGCATTCCAAAAACTTGGGGATCCAACTACAAAAAGACAAGCAGTCTAATGCAACATTGCTTTTTTTTCTTCTAGTTTCTGTTTGCGATTTTATTTAATAGGTAGGGTACTGTAGGAATCTTGATTTAAATGGTTGCCGTTTCTTTGACTTTTTTTCTTTCGTTCTTTATCCAGAGGGATACTCCCAAGTAAACAAAACAGGTATGAAAGCTATAATTGTAAACCACGATCAAATTTATGGAAGCATTGGTTTATACATTTCTCTTAGTATCCACTTTAGGGATAATTTTTTTCGCTATTTTTTTTCGGGAACCACCTAAAATTTCAACTAAAAAATGAAATAATTTTTCATTATCTTCATTGACGTACTCAGCCTCCAAATATTTGGAGGCTGATTACGTCAACTAGTCCCCGTGTTCCTCGAATGGATCTCTTAGTTGTTGAGAGGGTTGCCCAAAGGCAGTATATAGAGCATACCCAGTAAAACTTACAAGTAACCCAGATATAAAGATGGCGACTAGGGTTGCTGTTTCCATTATTATAGAATTGAAAGACCACAATGGATCTATGCTAAGATCATTTATTTACAACGGAATGGTATACAAAGTCAACAGATCGTAATGAATACAAAATAAGATTTATGGCTACACAAACTGTTGAGGATAGTTCTAGATCTGGTCCAAGAAGCACTACTGTAGGGAAGTTATTGAAACCATTGAATTCCGAATATGGTAAAGTAGCTCCTGGATGGGGAACGACCCCTTTGATGGGTGTTGCAATGGCTTTATTTGCGGTATTCCTATCTATTATTTTGGAGATTTATAATTCTTCTGTTCTACTGGATGGAATTTCAGTGAATTAGACTGAGAAGAATCTTGAAGTTCTAGCTTTTAGCTCGATACAAAAAAGTAAAGTATGTAGGTCTAACAATTTGAGCCTATTCTCCTTTGGTAGTTCGACCGCGAACTTTTTTTTCTGCATTGTATATTTCCGGAATATGAGTGTGTGACTTGTTAGAATTGACCCTATGGATAGTACAGAGAGTGGGGTCTGTCATCTTTATCAAGATGGTTTTACTTCGTCGGATATTCATTCGAGTATCTGGAGCACGAAATAGATCAAATAGATCACAAAGTATTCGAACTATGATTCATACTTAATACTCAGACCTCGTAGCCGGACTTCTTTCCGTTCTATCTTATAAACTTTAATAAATCAAAAAAATTTTCTGCTTTTAAACTCTTATTTGGATCAAAGGACAAACGCTTCTTTGTATTTTATGTTTTTAGTCATTATAGCTATTTTTTTGATTGAATAAGTGATGATCCAATGGTTCTCACTCAGTGAACTTTGGACTTTGAAGGTTTCATTGAATTATCGTGGTTCTCGTATGAATCTGAGGTTTCAATTGATTAGTTAAGTAGGGTCTTAACAAGAGAATTCCTATCAATAATAAAGAAAACAAGAAGAAATCCCCATCCCCGTTCCATACAAATACCAAATAAAAAAGACAATAAAGATAGGTAATCTAGAAGATTCAAGAGGCCTGTAACGATCAACACAACATAAAGACGAATGAGCTTACTTGATTTTTTGGCATTTAACCACAAAGAAGAGCTTTCGCATTTTGACTCTTTCATATCTTTCAATAATATTGAATGAGAGAGAAGTTTTAAATGTTATATTCCATATTCGTTTCAATCAGTATTTGGGTCTTTTTTTTTGTTTGAGCTGTACGAGATGAAATTCTCATATACAGTTCTTGGAGGGGGAGTAACCTTGGTTTACCTATCTCAATAAAGTTTATGATTGGTTCGAAGAACGTCTTGAGATTCAGGCGATTGCAGATGATATAACTAGTAAATATGTTCCTCCGCATGTCAACATATTTTATTGTCTAGGCGGAATTACCCTTACTTGTTTTTTAGTACAAGTAGCTACGGGATTTGCTATGACTTTTTATTACCGTCCAACTGTTACTGAA